AATAATAAGATAAATCAATTATTTTTGGAACTCCATTTTTGTAACTCCATAGATTTATGAAATCGGTTACGATTCTTTAATCGTGCAAAAGAGATACAAGTAACTTAGGATATGTGATTAGTTGATATCAAAAATATATAATTCAAGTAGGCAAGTCAAAAATAGATGGTTGAATCAAAATAATTCTTTTTTTTTTTAAGTTCTATTTCTTTCAGAGGGCAATATGAATGTTCTATTATGTTCTATCAACATACTAAAAGGGTTATACGATATATCTGGTGTGGAAGTTGGCCAACATTTGTATTGGCAAATAGGAGGTTTTCAAGTCCATGCCCAAGTACTTATTACTTCTTGGGTTGTAATTGCTATCTTATTAGGTTCAGCCATTATAGCTGTTCGTAATCCACAAACCATTCCTACTGACAGTCAGAATTTCTTCGAATATGTCCTTGAATTCATTCGAGACGTGAGCAAAACTCAGATTGGAGAAGAATACGGTCCATGGGTTTCCTTTATTGGAACTTTGTTTCTATTTATTTTTGTTTCGAATTGGTCAGGTGCTCTTTTACCTTGGAAAATCATACAGTTACCTCATGGGGAATTAGCCGCACCTACAAATGATATAAATACTACCGTTGCTTTAGCTTTACTCACGTCAGTAGCATATTTCTATGCGGGTCTTACCAAAAAAGGATTAGGTTATTTCGGTAAATACATTCAACCAACTCCAATCCTTTTACCCATTAATATCTTAGAAGATTTTACAAAACCCTTATCACTTAGTTTTCGACTTTTCGGAAATATATTAGCTGATGAATTAGTAGTTGTTGTTCTTGTTTCTTTAGTACCTTCAGTGGTTCCTATACCTGTCATGTTACTTGGATTATTTACAAGCGGTATTCAAGCTCTTATTTTTGCAACTTTAGCTGCGGCTTATATAGGCGAATCCATGGAGGGTCATCATTGACTAGTTTTCGAAATAGGCTTTTTTTAGCTTAAGACTTACGCAATATATGCGCGGATCAAGATAATCTGCTTAGGGAACATAATATATAAATCAATTATATAATCAAAATTATAACAAATTATATTTATTATATTTAAAATTATATTTATTATATTTATATAATATATTCTATAATATAAATAAGATATATACGATCTAGAGAGGAATAGTAAAAAAAGCTTAAGATCTTATAGATATTAGGGAGTTGCAACAAACAGGGAAGTACAAAAAAAGGAAAGAGATCTAAAAGATCTTTTTCCTAAAATTCCAGTTAGGTCCATTTATATCCCCGCCAATGAATATTCTCTTTATATTGTTTTGTTCATTTAATTCCAATATTCAACATTATTAGATATTAGTAACCATAATTATAAGCTATTAGTAATCATAATCTGAATAATAAATAATAATTTGGATACTATTACTTATAGTATTATTATAGTATTATGGCGTGCTATTCTTTAAAAAGATGTTATTGTTATATAGAATGATGCCCATTCAAGTTGATTTCATCCAATTCAACGATTGACCAAAAGATAATTTGAATAAATAATAAATTACATTAACTTAGATCAATCAAATACTACTATTTCGATGTAATGATTCGATCTAAGGAATTTGTCCATGTAGATTGATTGTTCCCATGTAGTCGAATAAAAAAAGAAAAATCTAGAAAAAAGAGTTCAATTTATAAAAAAAATGGATTAAGGAGGTGCCGATTGCTATAAGACAACTCTTGTGAATCTTTCGAAGAATTATTCTAGAATCCGATTGAATGTAAGATATGAATAGTTGATTTACGTTATGGAAGAAACACATGTATATGTGATATTAGATATTAATTAGTTATATATGAAGTAAAAATATATCTAATTAATATCTAATACTGTGAATTTAGATAGGGATTCCAATAGAAGTCCTTCCCTTTCGTTTGTAATTGTGAATGAAATATTTATTCAATGAATAAAGTGAATATTGAATGAATAAATAGATTCAATCAAGAAAAAAAAAAAAACGAAAAATTTGAATGGTTTTGAAAAAAGAAAGAAATGGAAGAAAAAAGTCATATGGATTCACAAAAATTATGTGAATAGAAACTAAAAAAGAAATATGGAAGTAGTTCTAATGATTCAATAATATTATTACTTCAATTCAGAGTTCTTAGTTCCTTCGACTGTATAGATCTTAGTGATGGAATAATTAAGTCATAATTTCTTGGTTGATCGTATCATTAACTATTTACTTATTTTGGTGTGAGGAACTTATCATGAATCCACTGATTTCTGCCGCTTCCGTTATTGCTGCTGGGTTGGCCGTCGGTCTTGCTTCTATTGGACCTGGGGTTGGTCAAGGTACTGCTGCGGGCCAAGCTGTAGAAGGGATCGCGAGACAGCCCGAGGCGGAGGGAAAAATACGAGGTACTTTATTGCTTAGTTTGGCTTTTATGGAAGCTTTAACAATTTATGGACTGGTTGTAGCCTTAGCGCTTTTATT